CGCTAGGAACAAGTTCCTAGTTTTTGTTTTTTGAAGTGAGTTTCTTTCTAATCTAAATTTTTGAAGTTTCTTTCTAATTTTTGAAGTGATTTTCTTTCTTCTTTCTAAGAGGTGGAATAGAATAACCGGTTGAAGGGTAATGATCATACGTCTGCAATGCATTGTATGTCCCATTTTCTTCCCTATGAGTTCTAGTTCGTTATGTATGGGGGATGAGATTCCATTGATACAGAGCCAATTTCAATAGACTTCTACTTATGGGAGGGTCCCATTGGTGTGCATCCAGTAGGAATTGAACCTACAAATTCGCCAATTATGAGTTGGGTGCTTTAACCATTCAGCCATGGATGCTTAGCGGGGATCCTCGTACATGGTGAATAACCTAATTTCAATTGAAATTCAATCTGTAAGAGAAATCCAGAAATCCAATTTGGATTTTCTACCTAGTTGACAAATTCATGTGAAATATGATAATAAATATCATAATATAGATTGAGCTGGCCGTTGTTCTCATATCTCAGATCTCATATGGAATATGCTTTTCTCATCTCTCATCTCTCATAAGAGTCTAGACTCAAATTCGAAATCATTCTCCATCAAAGTAAGTAAATGCAAGTCAATCTGGAAATCTATTTTCTTTCTTTCTTTCTTATATTTAGATTCGCAATTTCCTAAATGAGTAAAAAAAAAAAACGAGTCTGGTTTTTCTTGATGTTAAAAGATTTGTGGTTTTTTGAGTTGAGAAATAGATTGAGAGGGGTCAAGAATTCTGAGTATTTCTTAGATTCATGGACCCACTTCAATTCGGTGGGATCTTTGGTTAATCTTTTTTTCCACCAAGAACGCTTTCTAAAACTCTTTGATCCCCGAATTTGGAGTATCCTACTTTCACGCAATTCGGAGGGTTCCACTAGTAAGCGATATTTCACTCTCACGATCAAGTGTGTAGTATTCTTTGTAGTAGGTAGGCTTTTGTATGATATTCAACATCGAAATATGGTTGAAAGAAAAAATCTGTCTTTGTTGAGAGGGTTTCTTCCTATACCTATCAACTCGATTGGGTCCAGAAATGATACATTGGAAGAATCCTTTGGGTCTTCCAATATCACTTCCAATATCCATAGGCTGATTGTTTCGCTCCTCTATCTTCCAAAAGGAAAAAAGATCTCGGAGAGTGGTTTCCTGGATCCGAAAGAGAGTACTTTGGTAACTAAAAGGTGTCAATCTAAGTTCTCGGACATAAGGTCAGAACTTCATCTGGGTTCAAGTCCTACTGAGGGGTGCACTAGAGATCAGAAATTGTTGAAGAAACAAGAAGATCTTTCTTTTGTCCCCTCCAGGCGATCGGAAAATCAAGAAATGGTTAATATATTCAAGATAATTGCGTATTTACAAAAGACCGTCTCAATTCATCCTATTTCATCAGATCCGGGATGTGATAGGGTTCCGAAGGATGAACCGAATATGGACAGTTCCAAGAAGATTTCATTTTTGAACAACAATCCATTTTTTGATTTCTTTCATCTATTCCATGACCAGAACAGGGGGGGATACACGTTACACCACAATTTTGAATCCGAAGAGAGATTTCAAGAAATGGCAGATCTATTCACTCTATCAATAATCGAGCCGGATCCGGTGTATCATAAGGGATTTGGCTTTTCTATTGATTCCTGCGGGAATTTTTTGAAAGCTCCAAAAGAGAAAATAGTGGTATTTGCTAGCAACAAGATAATAGAGGCAGGCAGATGTATCCGAAATGAGATTCGATCTATTTCTTATCTCGTTCGGCTTCCTATGTATAATTGGAAGCTATTACTGAGTCGACCCGATCGCTATTTCATGGGATTAAAGTCTCAATACAAGCGCAATCAATACCTGGAAAAATGCGATCGCTATCTCTCTCAAGGGGAGAATCCATTCGAATATTTCATTTTTCAATGGGATCGAATAGGGAAGGCTACTCTGAATCATAGAACTAGAATTAGAATTCAATGGGATCGAATAGGGAAGGCTACTCTGAATCATAGAACTAGAATTAGAATGAAATCCACGATCAACCAAGATTTCTCGAATTTGAAAAAGAGTCAGCAGAAAGGGTTCGATTCTCCTATTTTGATCGAGAGATCCATGAATCGGGATCCTGATGCATATAGATACAAATGCTTCAATGGGAGAAATTTGGAACGTTTTGATTTTGAACATTTCGTTTCTGAGCAGAAAAGCCGTTTTTTCGTACTTGAAGATTGGTTTTCTTCTTTTTTGATCTCTTTTTTTCTCAACAAAAAAAACGATTCTAAGCCACTTCGCTTTTTGTCAAAGTGGATTCTCTTTTTGTCTAACTCACTTCCTCTTTTCTTTGTGAGTTTAGGGAATATGCCTATTCATAGGTACGAGATCCACATTTCTGAATTGAAAGGTCCGAATGATCAACTCTGCAATCCGTTGTTAAAATCACTAGGTCTTCAAATCGTTCATTTGAAAAAATGGAAAGCGGAGGATCATGAGACTTCCAAAAAATCAAAATTATTGATCAATGGAAGAACAATATCACCCTTTTTGTTCAATAAGATACCAAAGTGGAAGTGGATGATTGACTCATTCCATACTAGAAAGAATCGCAGGAGATCCTTTGATAACACGGATTCCTATTTCTCAATGATATTCCGCGATCAAGACAGTTGGCTGAATCCTGTAAAAGATTTTCATAGAAGTTCATTGATATCTTCTTTTTTTAAAGCAAATCAACTTCCATTCTTGAATAATCCACATCACTTCTTCTTCTATTGTAACAAAGGATTCCCCTTTTATATGGAAAAGGCCCGTATCAATAATTATGATTTTACATATAGACAATTCCTCAAGATTTTGTTGCCAATGAACAAAATATTTTCTTTGTGCGTCGATAAAAAAAAACATGCTTTTTTGGAGAGAGATACTATTTCACCAATCGAGTCTACTATATTCATACCTAACGATTTTCCACAAAGAGGTGACGAAAGAGATAACTTGTACAAATCTTTCCATTTTCCAATTCGATCCGATCTATTCGTTCGTAGAACTGTTGACTCGATCACAGACATTTCTGGAACACCTCTAACAGAGGAAGAAAGAGTCAATTTGGAAAGAACTTATTGTCAACCTCTTTCAGATATTTCAGATATGAGTCTATCTGAGGAAGAAAGCGTTGAGGAAGAAAGCGTTGAGGAAGAAAGAACTTCTCGTTCAGATATGGGTCTATCTGAGGAAGAAAGCGTTGAGGAAGAAAGCGTTGAGGAAGAAAGCGTTGAGGAAGAAAGCGTTGAGGAAGAAAGCGTTGAGGAAGAAAGCGTTGAGGAAGAAAGCGTTGAGGAAGAAAGAACTTCTCGTTCAGATATGGGTCTATCTGAGGAAGAAAGCGTTGAGGAAGAAAGAACTTCTCGTTCAGATATGGGTCTATCTGAGGAAGAAAGCGTTGAGGAAGAAAGAACTTCTCGTTCAGATATGGGTCTATCTGAAAAGAGGAAAGGGAGCGAAAAGAGGAAAAAACGGAGTCTTCCACTATCTCAAAGCGTTGAGGAAGAAAGCGTTGAGGAAGAAAGCGTTGAGGAAGAAAGCGTTGAGGAAGAAAGCGTTGAGGAAGAAAGCGTTGAGGAAGAAAGCGTTGAGGAAGAAAGCGTTGAGGAAGAAAGCGTTGAGGAAGGGCAGATGGATAAAATCTTTCAACGAGATAGTGCTTTTTCAAATTTCTCAAAATCAAAATGGAATCTATTCCAAACATATATGCCATGGTTCCTTACTTCGACAGGGTACAAATATCTAAATTTTCTATTTTTAGATACCCTTTCAGACCTACAAAGTAGCGATCACAAATTTAGAAGTAGCAATCACCAATTTCTATCCATTTTTCATGAGATTATGCACATACCAGATAGATCATGGCGAATTCTTAGGAGAAAATGGCTAATTCTTAATAGAAAATGGATATTTCATGAGCGGCAAATTCGTGAGAGAAAATTTTGGAAGTGGACGGAGAAGGCGACAAAGAGAATAAGTGGGATTCCGCGTAAGGTTTCCCTTCTGTACAAAGCAAGAACTCATCGAAATAATGAGTCACCCTTGATATCGACAAATCTGAGCTCGCCATTATTCTATTCAATCCTTTTACTTCTTCTTCTTGTTGGATATCTCGTTCCTACACATCTTGTACGTATTTCCCGAATCTCTAGTGAGTTACAGACAGAGCTCAAAGGGTTAAAATCTGTCATGATTCCATACTACAATTACAATGAGGTGAGAAAATTTCAGGCTGAGTATCCTAGACTTTCTGAAACTGAAACGGATTCTTTCTTGTTCTGGTTAAAGAGGCGCTCTCAACTTGCTCGGGCAGAATTGGACTCTATACTAGAAGATATACAGCTTTATGTCACCGAAAGGCTAGTATTTGTATTTGGTGGTGGTCCCGCTCGTGGGGTCAAAGTAATAATAAAGAACCTATTTCTCAATCCCATCAATCTCATCTTCGATTTACTAAGTTTCATGGAACCCATCGCTGGAATCACGTATTTGAGAAATAGGAGCTATCTAAGTCATACAAGTAAAGAGATGGATTCGTGGATAAGAGAAGAGAAATATTTTGAGACTGGTACTGAAATAGAATACTGGATCGAGAACGATGCTTGGATTTTTGATTGCCAGAGAGAGCGCTTGGTTCAGTTCTCCACCTTAAGGACAAAAAAAGGGATTAATCAAATTCTATGGAGTCTGACTCATAGTGATCCTTTATTAAGGAATTACTCTGGTTATCCAATGTTTGAACAACCGGGAGCAATTTACTTACGATACTTAGTTGACATTCATAAAAAAGATCTACTGAATTATGAGGTCAATACATCCTGTTTAGCAGAAAGACGGATATTCCTTGCTCATTATCAAACAATCGCTTATTCACGATTCCCATGGGGTGGGATTCGAATGTTTGATGACAAATCAATACCCCTTTCTTTGGTTGATGACGACAACTCAATACCCTTTTCGCTCGGCCTAGGCATATCCCCCCCTAGGGGTATTTTAGTGATAGGTTCTCAAAAAACTGGACGAGCCCATTTGGTCCGATCCCTAGCGAAAACCTCCTATCTTCCTTTCATTAAGGTATTGCTGGACAAAGAAGCGTGTTCTAGACTCATTTTTAATGAGCTCGAGCCTGATGAAGTTACGGATGTGTTGGATAATGCGAAATTTTCTTCTGTTGATGTGGATAGTGATAGCGTTCCTAAGTACTATATTGATGCGCTTAAGAATGCGGATCTTAATGTGGATATTGATAATGTTGGTGATGATCTCGATTCTTCCTTGGAATTCGACCTGGAGCTGGAGGAGCTAACTTTGGAGAAGAATCTTGCACTTAGGTATCTGCTCAGTCTGGACATCGAACTAGCTTGTATCGACTTTCAATTCGAATTCGTAAGAGCAATGGGTCCTTGCATAGTATGGATTCCAAACATTGATCATCTGGATATGCTTAGCGTGAAGTCCCTCGCTTTCTTTTCGAACTATCTCTCCGGGGATTGTGAAGAAAGACGGTCCATTAGAAATACTCTTTTTATTGCTTCGACTTATCTTCCCCACAAAGTGGATCCCGCTCTAATAGCTCCGTCTAAATTAGCTACATGCATTAAGATACGAAGGCTTCCTATTCTACAACAACGAAAGCACCTTTTCACTCTTTCACATACTAGGGGATTTCGCTTGGAAAAGACAATGTTCCATACTAATTCATTCGGTTCCGGCCTAACCATGGGTTACAGTGCACAAGATCTTGTAGCACTTAACCATCACGCCGTATCGATGACTATGGCACAGAAGAAATCAATTATAGATACTCATACAGTTAGACTCGCTTTTGTTAGACAAACTTGGACGTTCCACGAACGTCTACCTAAGTTGCATCATGGGATCCCTTTCTATCAGATAGGAAGAGCTGTTGTACAACATCAAATTCTAAGTAAGTACCTAAGGCCACTTAAGAGGAATTGCCCTCTCGATTTGATATCTATCTATATGACGAAGCAATCATGGTACGAAGGGCAAGGTTATCTGTGCAAATGGTTCTTCGAACTTGGAACGGACATGAAGATAATCACGATATTTATTTATCTTTTGAGTTGTTCTGCCGGATTGGTCGCTCAAGATCTTTGGTCTCTATCCGGACCCGATGGAAAAAATTGGCCCCTTTCTTATGGATTCATTCGGGATGATTCTACTCTAATTGAGGCCCTAGTACAGGCAGCAGCCGCTCTGGAGGGATGCTTACCGAAGGCTGAAATGCGATGGCCCGGACTAAGGAATCGTTTGGATATGATGCAAATTATACCTTTTCCTATCTTTGGTCGTGCATTTATCTATAAACCATCGCATTTTCTCACACGGGAAGGAGAGGAGGACCCGTACCGCGCCAGGTTAGTGACGACTTTTTTGACGGAAATACCCGTTGCTCCTACAATGTGGCAACTGGGGTACTTTTTATTTGATTGGTCCGGAATAAGGCTCAATCCGGCGGTACTTCCTTTTTGGGTCGGGTCATTTTTGGACAAGCCAATCTATTTTGATGATGATGAGGAGTTTTTTGAGGATGAATTGAATCCTTTTGCTAAAGAACCTTTGGACGAGAATAAAGAGACAGAATATAAATATTCTCTTAATAAGAAGCGTCGAAGGTCTAGGAAAAGGCGATTTGGGCGTAGATCTAGAAAGGCTGAGCTTAAAAAGAGGCGTGCAGCACGTGCACCTCATGATGAAGAGGAATACAAATACAAATACAAAGACGAAGACGTAGACGAAGACGAAAAACCCGCTTTTCCTTTTTTTTC